TGGGGGAGGAGCTAAAAAATAGCTTTTTTGGGGAAATTAACACAAAATTAATTTTTTTTAAAAAAATTTTTTAAAAATTTTTTTTTTTTTTTGAACTTTTTTATGAACTGGGCTAATAATTTGGGGTTATGAATAAACATCCTGTTTTTTTTGATTTTTTTATAATTTTATAATATAAAATTATATTTTTATATATTATCTAATGAAATGTATTAAATATTTAATTATTATAATAATTTAATTGATCTTATATATATAATAATAATAAAATATTTAAGAATTATTTTCAATTTATATAAATATTAGAAAAAGATTTAACTACGTTCAAGATTTTAATCATGAATATAATTAAATATCTAAATAACAGACCTATATAAACCTCTGGGAGAGAGGGATTTATTAATCAATTAAATTTTAATTTTAATATTATACCTAGATTAATTGTTAGTTAATAATTCATTTTTATATGTTATTAAACATATATTTTTATATTAAATTAAAATTTTAATTAATATATCTATATATATATATATATAAAATTTAGGGGGAAACAAATACAAATAACAATATTGAAGCCATTTAAAATTAAAGTACATATAAATAATGTATGAGTAAGTTAAGGATTTTAATCATTAAATAAAACTTATAGTTTTAGTCTAATAAATAAAAGGTAAAATTAATACAAAATGTCTAAAAAATATTTATGAAAATTAATTTTTAAGGGTATATTATTAGAAAATTACTTAATACACCAATAGATATCTTTTTTTTAAAAAACTAAAAAAAAAAAAAGATATCTATAAGTTGTACCTTTAATATTTATGTTTTAATATATTTAAATATCAATTATAATTTATTAAATAAATAAAATAATTGTATATTCTAGAGCAATATATTGGCCCGATTTTTTTTTCCGTTAGTTGTTTTTTTTGAAATTTTAAGTGAAAATTATATAGAAATTGAAGAAAAAATTTTGGGAATTATGATTTATTTCTTGTAAAATTATAAATGGGCTATATTTGAAGGTTCAGATTTATTTATAATTTTTAAAAAATTATCTAATTTTAGTGTTAAAAAAAAATATACATTAATTTAATAGAATTTTATTAATAATAAAAAAAAATTATTTTTTTAAAGGGAAATTATTGTATTAATTAAAATAATCATTTGAATAATATAGTAATAAAAAAATAAGTCAATTTTTAAAAATATAAAATTATTTTAAGGTAATATTTAGTAAAAAATTTATTAAGGGAAATTGTTTAAATAATATACAAATTTAATTGTATAAGGGAAATTATTTAAACAAAAATAAATTTTTAAAAAAATTGAATTACTTAAAATTGCATAATATTTTAAAATTATTAATAATAATTAGTTATAAAATAAATTTAAGGGAATAATTATAAAATTTATTTTTTTAACGTAAATTAATCGGTTATTTTAAGATTTTTAACCATTTTATCGCTTTTATAGGGGGAGATAGCTGGTCCGTTAAAAATATTTCACTTTAGGTATTTTTTTAGTATATTTTTACTCGATAGTTAATATTTTTATTTTTAATAAAGTTTTATTCTTGCTTAAAAATTTATTATAATTATATTTTACATGTAAATTTTTGTGAGCTTAAATAATTTATCTAAAAGAAAATTTTATTTTGTAATTCACAGTATTTGATTTTAATTTTTAAAGAAATTTAGAATTAGTAATATTTTATAGTATCGGTAAATATCGTGCCAGCTACCGCGGTTATACGAAAGATACAAGTAAATTTTATTAGAAAATAGTTAATTATTTATGGTAAAAATTATTTTGTAAATTATTAAGTGAAATTTTATTTTATTAAATATTTTTTAAAATTAAATGAAGCTATGAAATTTAAATATAAAACTAGGATTAGATACCCTATTATTTTAAAAGTAAATTAAATTTCTAGAGTAGTAATAGTTATATTCTTGAAACTTAAAGAATTTGGCGGTGTTTTAGTCTTTTCAGAGGAACCTGTTCCGTAATCGATAATCCACGTTTGACCTTACTTAAATTAATAATATGTATACCGTCGTCATCAGAATGTCTTAAAAGAGGATAGAATTTTCTTAATATAAAATTATATTTAATGTCAGATCAAGGTGCAGTTAATATTTAAGTGGAAATGGGTTACATTAATTAAATTTATATGGATTAAAAATTGAAAAATTTTTATGAAAGTGGATTTGATAGTAAATAAATAAATATTGTTTTATTGATTTTAGCTCTAAAACATGCACACATCGCCCGTCGCTCTCGTTATTTAAAATGAGATAAGTCGTAACATAGTAGATGTACCGGAAGGTGTATCTAGAAAGACAAATTAGAGCTTGATTAGTAAAGTGTTTCATTTACATTGAAAAGTTGTCGTGCAAATCGATTTAATTTGATAAAAATCTATTATTATATTTATTTGAAAAAGTAATTTTTTAATAAAATCAATTTTATTAAATATAGATTTTAGTAAAGGTTATTGAAAAAATAATTAAGATAATAATTAATTAGTATTGTAAAAGAAAAATGAAATATTTGAAAATTAATTAATTTAAAAGTAAATTTAAAATATTGTACCTTGTGTATCAGGGTTTATTAATTAAAATATAAAAATTTATATTTCCCGATTTTAAGAGATCTAATAAAATATATTAGTTTACGTATTATAGTAATTAAAAATATTTTATTAGAAATGAAACGTTATTCGTTCTTAAATATATCTGGTTTTTTAAGAAATAAATTTAATTTATGTAATAAAAAATATTTATTTGTTTATAAAGAAAAATAATTTTTATTACAAATATTTTAAGGGATTAGCTTTAAAATATTATCTATAATGATTTTTTGAATTTAATAATTATAGGCTTAGAAATAGCCATTAATAAAAAAAAATGTTATAATTTATTTTAAAATTTAAAATTATTTTTATTTATTTAGATTTTTTATTAAAATATAATTTATAATAAATATAAATTAGAAATAATGATAAAATTAGTATAATTATTTGTATAAGTGTAATTAATTTATAGATTGAATTAAGGAACTCGGCAAATTAATACTCGCCTGTTTAACAAAAACATGTCTTTTTGAAAATAATTTAAAGTCTAATCTGCCCACTGAAATTTTAAAGGGCCGCGGTATTTTGACCGTGCAAAGGTAGCATAATAATTAGTCTTTTAATTGAGGGCTAGAATGAATGATTGAACGAGGTATTAACTGTCTCAATTTAAATGAAATTTGAATTTAACTTTTAAGTCAAAAGGCTTAAATTTAATTAAAGGACGAGAAGACCCTATAGAGCTTTATATTTATATAATAATTAATTTATAGTAATTTTTAATTTTTATTAAATAAAATATTTTGTTGGGGTGACAAGAAGATTAAAGAAACTCTTTTTATTTTAAAACATAAATTAGTGAATTATTGATCCATTTTTAGTGATTAAAAGACTAAGTTACCTTAGGGATAACAGCGTAATCTTTTTTGAGAGTTCTTATCGACAAAAAGGGTTGCGACCTCGATGTTGGATTAAGGGTTATTTTTGGGTGTAGAAGTTCAAAGTTTAGGTCTGTTCGACCTTTGAATCCTTACATGATCTGAGTTCAGACCGGCGTAAGCCAGGTCGGTTTCTATCCTTAATTATATAAAAATATTTTAGTACGAAAGGACCAAATATTTAGAATAATTCTTTTTTATTGAATATTAATAATATTGTTTTGGCAGATTAGTGCGATGAATTTAGAATTCATGTATGTAATTATTTTACAATCAATACTTGATATTATTAGATTTTTTTTTACCTTTGATTAGAAGTTTATTACTGGTAGTTTGTGTTTTAGTAGGGGTAGCTTTTTTAACTTTAATAGAACGAAAAGTATTAGGTTATATTCAAATTCGAAAAGGGCCAAATAAAGTAGGGTTTATAGGAATTCCTCAGCCTTTTAGTGATGCTATTAAGTTATTTACAAAAGAACAAACGTATCCAACGTTATCAAATTATGTTAGATATTATTTTTCTCCAATTTTTAGTTTATTTTTATCTTTATTAGTATGATTAGTTATACCTTATTTTATTAATTTATATTTTTTTAATTTAGGCTTATTATTTTTTTTATGTTGTACAAGTTTGGGGGTTTATACTGTAATAATTGCTGGCTGATCTTCAAATTCTAATTATGCTTTATTGGGAGGTTTACGAGCTGTAGCTCAAACAATTTCTTATGAAGTAAGTTTAGCTTTGTTATTATTATCTTTTGTATTTTTAATTAGAAGTTATAAGTTGTTTAATTTTATAATTTATCAAAATTATATTTGATTTTTAGTAATTACATTACCTTTGGGTTTAGCTTGATTAGCTTCTTGTATAGCAGAAACTAATCGGACCCCATTTGATTTTGCGGAAGGAGAATCTGAGTTGGTTTCAGGGTTTAATGTAGAATATAGAAGAGGGGGTTTTGCTTTAATTTTTTTAGCAGAATATGCTAGAATTTTATTTATAAGAATATTATTTAGTGTAATTTTTTTAGGATGTGATTTAATATCTTTAATATTTTTTATTAAATTAACATTTTTATCTTTTGTATTTATTTGAGTTCGTGGCACTTTACCTCGATTTCGGTATGATAAGTTGATGTATTTGGCTTGAAAAAGTTTTTTACCTTTATCTTTAAATTATTTAATTTTTTTTATAGGTTTAAATATTTTAATTAGTTTATTTTAATGAAATAATTTTAGTAAAAGTTAATAGAAAATTTTATTCTATCTTATATTTTCAAAATATATGCTTATTCAAGCTCATCAACTAATCTAATAAGTTATCTCAAATTTTTGAAACTAAAGGGTTAATTAAATAATAAGCAAAATATAAAACAGTTAAAATTTGACCTGTTAAAACATAAGGGTCTTCTACTGGGCGGGCTCCAATTCAGGTTAATAAAATTACAATAATTAATATTGATCAGAATAAAAATTGGTTAATTGGATAAAATTGAATACCTTGAGATTTTCTTATGTGAGTAAAAGGTAAAATTATTAAAATGGCAATTGATAAAACAAGAGCAATTACCCCTCCAAATTTATTTGGAATAGAACGTAAAATTGCATAAGCAAATAAAAAATATCATTCTGGTTGAATATGTACAGGAGTTACTAAAGGATTAGCAGGGGTAAAATTATCTGGGTCTCCTAGTAAATATGGGTCTAAAAGAGTCAATAAAGTTAAGGAAATTAATAATAAAAAAAATCCTGTTAAATCCTTAAAAGTATAATAGGGATGAAATGGAATTTTATCTAAATTTCTGTTTAATCCTAAAGGATTATTTGATCCTGTTTGGTGTAAAAATAAAAGATGAATTATAGTAAAAGCTATTACAACAAACGGTAATAAGAAATGAAAAGTAAAAAATCGAGTTAATGTTGCATTATCTACTGCAAATCCCCCTCAAAGTCATTGTACTAAGTCAGTTCCTAAGTAAGGTACGGCAGATAATAAATTAGTAATTACAGTTGCTCCTCAAAAAGATATTTGACCTCAGGGTAAAACGTATCCTATAAAAGCAGTTCCTATAGTTAAAAATAATAAAATTGTTCCAATTATTCAAGTAGGGATAAATAAAAATGAATTATAATATATACCACGTCCTACATGTAAATATAAACAAATGAAAAAGAATGAGGCTCCATTTGCATGAAGAGTTCGAAGGAGTCATCCATAATTTACATCTCGACAGATATGAGTTACTCTATTAAAAGCTAAATCAATATGAGCTGTATAATGTATAGCTAAAAATAATCCTGTTAAAACTTGAATAATTAAACAAAGTCCCAGTAAAGACCCAAAATTTCATCAAGTAGAAATATTTGAAGGAGCAGGAAGATCAACAAGAGCATTATTAGCAATTTTAAATAAAGGATGGTGAGTTCGGATTGGTTTATTCATTAGTTTTTTTGCCGTAAGGGGCCATAAAAAATATTAGTAATTTTTACAACTACAATTAGAGTTAGTAATAAATAATTAATTAATAATAATGTAATTATTCTTGTTGGTTGATTATATAATTTAGTTAAATTTAAAGAATTTTCGTTTGTTTTTAATATGAAAAATTCTGTAAAATTATTTATATCAAAATTAGAGAATGTGGATAAAATTAAATTCTTATCTAATATTAAATTAATTAATGTAATTAAAAATAAAAATAAAAAAAATGAACAAATTAATTTGAAAGATATAGAAAATATTTCATTTGAGGCTAAGCTTGTTATATAAATAAATAATACTAATATGCCCCCTAAAAATACTAAAAATAGAATGTATGAAAATCAAAAAGTTTTAGAAATTATTCCAATTGTTAAACAGATAACTAAAGTTTGAGTCAATAAAAGTAAGCCTATAGCTAATGGGTGTTTTATTTGAGTAAAAATCAATCTAATAATTGTATTTAATATTAAAAGTGAAAATTGAAAGATATCAGAGAATAGTTTAATAAAAATATTAATTTTGGGGATTAATGATAAAGAAGTTTCTTTTTCTCTGAAGTTTTAAAAGAAAATTCTTAATTTCGGTTTACAAGACCGATGTTTTTTTTTAAACTATTAAAACTAATGGTAATTTTTGTTAATGTTACTATTATTTTATTAATTAGAGGAATTTTTGTATTTTCTTCTAAACGTAAACATTTATTAGTTACTTTGTTAAGTTTAGAATTTATTGTTTTAAGATTATTTATAATTTTATTTTTATATTTAAATTATTATAATTATGAAACTTATTTTTCTATAGTATTTTTAGTATTTAGCGTATGTGAAGGAGCATTAGGATTGTCAATTTTAGTATCTATAATTCGAACTCATGGAAATGATTTTTTTCAAAGATTTAGAATTTTACAATGTTAAAGTTTTTATTAATAATAATTTTTATAATCCCTTTGTGTTTTTTAAAGAAAAGATTTTGATTTATTCAGAATTTTTTATTTATTATTATTTTTATATTTATAGGTTATGGGTTTTATCAATCATATTGAGGTAATATTAGTTATTTTATAGGATGTGATTTATTATCTTATGGTTTAATTTTGTTAAGTTTTTGAATTTGTAGTCTAATATATATGGCCAGAGAATCGGTGTATAAAACTAATTTTTTTAGAAATTATTTTAGCTTAATTATTTTGATTTTATTAATTTTATTGTATTTTACTTTTAGAAGAATAAATTTTTTTATATTTTATTTATTTTTTGAAAGTAGATTAATTCCAACATTATTTTTAATTATTGGGTGAGGGTACCAACCTGAACGTCTTCAAGCTGGAGTTTATTTATTATTTTATACTTTATTAGCATCTTTACCTTTATTAGTAGGTATTTTTTTTATATACGAAGATAGAGGAATTTTAAGAATTTTTATATTTAATAATTTAAGTTATTTAAATTCTTTAATGTACTTATGTATAATTATAGCTTTTTTAGTAAAAATACCTATATTTTTAGTTCATCTTTGACTTCCAAAAGCACATGTTGAAGCCCCAGTATCTGGGTCAATAATTTTAGCTGGAATTTTATTAAAGTTAGGAGGATACGGCCTTTTACGTATTTTTAATTGTTTAATAGTATTAGGAATAAAATTTAACTATATTTGAGTAAGAGTTAGACTTATTGGGGGAGTGTTAGTAAGATTTATTTGTTTACGACAGACTGATTTAAAGGCTTTAATTGCTTATTCATCAGTAGCTCATATAGGAATAGTATTAAGAGGATTAATAACTATAAATTATTGAGGGTTTTGTGGTTCTTATACATTAATAATTGCTCATGGGTTATGTTCTTCAGGTTTATTTTGTTTAGCTAATATTTCTTATGAACGTTTAGGGAGACGAAGATTATTTATTAATAAGGGATTAATAAATTTTATACCAAGAATAGCTTTATGATGATTTTTATTAAGATCTTCTAATATAGCAGCTCCTCCTTCTTTAAATTTATTAGGAGAAATTAGTTTGTTAAATAGAGTAATTTCTTGGTCTTGAATTTCTATAATTGCTTTAGCGTTTTTATCATTTTTTAGAGCTGCTTATACTCTATATTTATTTTCCTTTAGACAACACGGGAAAATTTATTCAGGGGTTTATTCTTGTTCAATAGGGTTTACTCGAGAGTATTTGTTATTATTTCTTCATTGATTTCCTTTAAATTTATTAATTTTAAAAAGTGAAAGTTGTATATTGTGATTGTACTTAAATAGTTTAAAAAAAATATTGATTTGTGGTGTCAAAGATATAAATAATTTATTTTAGGTCATTATAAAGTTTTTATCTATTTGTTTAGTGAGTTTTGTATTTTTATTTACAATTAGAATAAGATGTTTTGTTAGAGGTGTTTATTTTTTAATTAAAGATTTAGTTTATTTTATTGAATGAGAATTATTAAGTTTAAATTCTACTTCGATTGTAATGACTTTTTTATTTGATTGAATATCTTTATTATTTATAAGATTTGTTTTATTAATTTCTTCTTTAGTAATTTTTTACAGAAAAGAATATATAGCTGGAGATTTAAATATTAATCGTTTTATTTTATTAGTTTTAATATTTGTATTATCCATAATGTTATTAATTATTAGACCAAATTTAATTAGAATTTTATTGGGTTGAGATGGTTTAGGTTTAGTTTCTTATTGTTTAGTAATTTATTATCAAAATGTAAAGTCTTATAATGCTGGAATGTTAACAGCATTATCAAATCGAATTGGAGATGTTATACTATTGTTATCGATTGCTTGAATATTAAATTTTGGGAGATGAAATTATATTTTTTACTTAGAATGCATAAAAAATAATTTTGATATAATGTTAATTGGAGGATTAGTAATAGTAGCTGCAATAACTAAAAGAGCTCAAATTCCTTTTTCTTCTTGGTTACCTGCTGCAATGGCTGCCCCCACTCCTGTATCGGCCTTAGTTCATTCTTCAACTTTAGTTACAGCAGGGGTTTATTTATTAATTCGTTTTAATGTTTTATTATTTGAGACAAATTTAGGAAAATTTTTATTATTAATTTCAGGATTAACTATATTTATAGCAGGAATAGGGGCAAATTTCGAATTTGATTTAAAAAAAATTATTGCCTTATCAACTTTAAGTCAATTAGGATTAATAATGAGAATTTTAGCTATAGGATTTGCTAAATTAGCTTTTTTTCATCTTTTAACTCATGCTTTATTTAAGGCTTTATTATTTATATGTGCTGGAGCAATTATTCACAATATGAAGGATTATCAAGATATTCGAGCAATAGGGGGTCTAGTAAATCATATACCTTTAACTATTAGATGTTTTAATATTGCTAATTTAGCTTTATGCGGTATACCTTTTTTAGCTGGATTTTATTCAAAAGATTTAATTTTAGAAATTGTTAGTCTGTCTAATTTAAATATATTTAGATTTATTTTATATTTTTTTAGAACTGGATTAACAGTATGTTATTCTTTACGATTATCCTATTATTTAGTAAATGGAGATTTTAATAGAAGAAGTTTACACCCTTTAAATGATGAGGGATGAGTAATAATTCGAGGTATATTAGGATTATTAGTGATAGTAATTTTTGGAGGGAGAATGTTAAGTTGAATAATTTTTCCAGCTCCTAGAATGATTTGTTTACCTTTTTATATAAAAACTTTGGCTTTGACAGTTAGTATTTTAGGAGGATGATTTGGATACGAAATTTCTAAATTCTCTTTAAATTGATCAATAAAGTCTTTAAAAATGTATTTTATTAGATTATTTTTAGGCTCAATATGATTTATACCTATTTTGTCTACTAGTTTAGTTAATTATTATCCCTTAAAAATTGGTCAGTTAGTAATTAAAAGTGGAGATCAAGGTTGAAGAGAGTATTTTGGAGGGCAAAATATTTATAAGAGAATTCAGTATAATTCTAAGTTAAGACAAACTTTACAAAATAATGATTTAAAGGTTTATTTAATTAGATTTGTTTTTTGAATTGTTGTTTTAATTTTTATATTTATTTATTCAAATAGCTTATATTTAGAGCGTGACACTGAAGATGTTAAAGAAATTATTTAATTTTTGAATATCTATAAAGATTAAAAATCTTATTTTTACAGTGAAAATGTAAGGTTTTATATTAAACTACATAAATAAAAGAAATATTAATGGAATTAAACCACTAAAGAAAAAAGTTAGCAGCTTTTTCTTGAACTTCATATTTCCTTAATTGGAATTAATATTCAATTATATCATTAACAGTGATAGGCCTCTTTTTGGCTTCAATTAAAGAATATGGATGAAATCATCTAGGATTAGGTCGAAACTAATTGCAATTTATCGCTTCAATATTCATACTTAAAAATGTTCATAAGACAGATTGATTAATCAATACTTTTTGAATGCAAATCAAATGTTATTTTTAACTACAGTCCTGTTAATTAGCTCATTCTAAAGCTCCTTGATTTCATTCGTGGTATAGTCCAATTAGTAGAATTAATAAAAAAAATAATCTAACTAATCTTCATATAATTAAATTTGAAGATGTAAAAATTAAAATTATAGGTAAAAGAAGGGCAATTTCTACATCAAAAATTAAAAAAATAACTGCAATTAAAAAAAATCGTAATGAGAAAGGCAGTCGAGCAGAGCTTTTTGGATCAAATCCACATTCAAAAGGAGATCTTTTTTCTCGGTCAATTATTGATTTTTTTGACAGAATAGAGGCTAATAATATAACAATAAATGAAATTAATAAGAGAATAATTGATATTACTAAAATAATGATAATTATTTATACTAAATAAATTTTAGACCTTTTGATTGGAAGTCAAATATACATTATACTATATAAATAGCTACCTCATCAGTAAATAGAGATATATAAAAATAATCACACTACATCAACAAAATGTCAATATCATGCAGCTGCTTCGAACCCAAAGTGATGAGCATTAGAAAAATGATGTTGAGAATGGCGGATTAAACAGACTAATAAAAATGTTGTTCCAATAATTACGTGTAATCCGTGAAAGCCCGTTGCTATAAAAAATGTTGATCCGTACACAGAATCTGAAATAGTAAATGAAGCTTCGATATATTCATATCCTTGTAGGGCAGAAAAATAAATTCCTAAAATTACGGTTAAAAGTAATCCTTGAAATCCTTGAGTGTGGTTTTTTTCTATTAAACCATGATGAGCTCAAGTAACAGTTACTCCCGATGCTAGAAGGATAGCTGTATTTAATAAAGGAATTTGAAAGGGATTAAAAGCATAAATTCCAACAGGAGGTCAAACAGCTCCTAATTCAATAGCAGGGGATAAACTACTATGAAAAAAAGCTCAAAAAAATGAAATAAAGAAGAAAATTTCTGATACAATAAATAGAATTATTCCTCAACGAAGTCCTAGAGTAACTGTTAAAGTGTGTAAACCTTGGAAAGTACCTTCTCGTGAAATATCTCGTCATCATTGATATATAGTTAATGTTGTAATAATTAATCCTAAAATTAAAAGGTTTGGATTAAATTGGTGAAATCACTTAACTATTCCTGAAACGATTGTTATAGCTCCTAATGCTCCTGTTAAAGGTCATGGACTATAGTCTACTAAATGAAATGGATGATTTGCATGTGTTGACATTAGTTAACTTCTCTAGAATATAAAGTTCTTAAGACGGCAAATACATAAGATTGAATAATAGCTACTGCACATTCTAAAACTAATAAAGCAATTTGAGCAATAATTAATAATGATAAAATAGAATAAGATAATGAAGGTCCAGTATTTCCTAACAAAGTTAATAAAAGGTGACCTGCAATTATGTTAGCAGCTAGTCGAACAGCTAATGTTCCTGGTCGAATTATATTACTAATTGTTTCAATGCAGACTATAAAAGGTATAAGAACAGAAGGAGTTCCTTGGGGAACTAAATGTGCAAATATATGTTGAGTATGATTAATTCATCCATAAATTATAAAACTTAGTCATAAAGGTAAGGCTAATGATAAAGTTAAAGTTAAATGACTTGAGCTTGTAAAAATATAAGGGAATAAACCTAAGAAATTATTAAATAAAATAATGGAAAATAAAGAAATAAATATAAAAGAACTCCCTACATGTCCTGTAGGACCTAATAAAGTTTTAAATTCGTTATGAAGGGTTAAAATAATGTTATTTCAAATTAAATGAAAACGAGAAGGCATAAATCAATAAAGAGAGGGAATTATTAATAGGCCTAAAAAAGTTCTTAATCAATTTAAGGATAAATTTAAAATATTAGTAGAAGGATCAAATACAGAAAATAAGTTAGTTATCATTTTCAATTTAGTGACTTAAAAGAAATATTATTAATATTTTCAGAATTAGGAAGTTTAGGGGAAAAAGAATAATAATTTATTACATTAAATAATAATAAAATAATAGAAAATATAATAAAAAGACTTAATCAATTAATAGGAGCTATTTGTGGAATTAAAGAATATTAGATTTAACTAATAATTTTAGCTTGACATACTAATGTTAATTTAACTAATTCTTTTCATTAGAAGTAGTTGCTACATTACTATAAAGTGGTTTAAGAGACCAATACTTGCTTTCAGTCATCTAATGAAGCAGCATTTATAGCTGAAATTCATTTAATAAAAATATTTGTAGGAACTCTTTCAATAACAATAGGTATAAAACTATGATTTGCACCACAAATTTCTGAACATTGTCCAAAAAATAATCCAGGACGTCTAATTAAAAAACTAGTTTGATTTAATCGTCCTGGAGTTGCATCAACTTTAATTCCTAAAGCAGGCACTGTTCAAGAGTGAAGAACATCAGCAGCTGTAACTAGTATTCGAATTTGAGTATTTAAAGGAATTACTGTTCGATTATCAACATCTAATAATCGAAATCCATCTAGTTCTAATTCGTTAGAAGGAATTATATAAGAATCAAATTCTAATGAGATAAAATCTGAGTATTCATAACTTCAATATCATTGATGTCCAATTGTTTTTAAAGTTAATGCGGGGTCTTTAATTTCATCTAGTAAATATAATAATCGAAGAGAGGGTAAAGCAATAAAAATTAATGTAATGGCAGGAAGAATTGTTCATACAACTTCAATACCTTGGCTTTCTAATAAGTAACGGTTTGTATAATTATTGAAAAATAATGAACTTATTATATAACCTACAAGAATAGTAATTATAATTACAATTAATATAGTATGATCGTGGAAAAAGGTTAATTGTTCTATTAAAGGAGAAGCTCTATTTTGTAACCCTAAATTTCTTCAAGTTGACATTAGTTTCTAATAAAAGAAAAATCTTTATATATAGAGCTTAAATCTATTGCACTAATCTGCCATATTAGAAATTTAATAGTAAAGGTAACTCAGAATAACTATGTTCAGCAGGAGGAAGGTTTTGGTATCATTCAATAGAAGTTGATAAATTAGTTGGATAAAGAATTAATCGATTAGTAATTATACTTTCTCAAATAATAAATAAAAATATTAAAACTCCAATAAAAGAAATAATTCTTCCAATTGAAGAAATAATGTTTCAAGTAGTATAAGCATCAGGATAATCTGAGTATCGTCGAGGCATTCCTGCTAGACCTAAAAAATGTTGTGGAAAAAATGTTATATTAACTCCAACAAATATAATTAAAAATTGAATTTTTAATCATTGAGGATTTATAGCTAATCCAGTAAATAATGGGTATCAGTGAATAAAACCTGCTATAATAGCAAATACTGCTCCTATAGATAACACATAATGAAAATGAGCTACTACATAATAAGTATCATGTAAAATAATGTCAAGAGATGAATTAGCTAGAACTACTCCAGTCAATCCTCCTACAGTGAATAAAAAAACAAATCCTAAGGCTCATAAAAGAGAAGGACTATAAGTAAATTGAGCTCCGTGAAGAGTTGCTAATCAACTAAAAATTTTAATTCCAGTTGGAACAGCAATAATTATTGTAGCTGAGGTGAAATAAGCTCGAGTATCAACGTCTATTCCTACAGTAAATATGTGATGAGCTCAAACAACGAATCCTAATAATCCAATAGCTAATATAGCATAAATTATTCCAAGAGTCCCAAAAGTTTCCTTTTTTCCCGATTCTTGAGAAATAATATGAGAAATTATTCCAAATCCAGGTAAAATTAAAATGTATACTTCGGGGTGCCCAAAAAATCAAAATAAGTGTTGGTATAGAATAGGATCCCCTCCTCCAGCAGGATCAAAAAAGGAAGTATTTAAATTACGATCTGTTAATAATATAGTAATTGCTCCCGCTAAAACTGGTAAAGAAAGCAATAATAATAAAGCTGTAATAGCTACTGATCAAACAAATAAAGGTATTCGGTCTAAAGTTATCCCAGTAGATCGTATATTAATTACAGTTGTAATAAAATTTACAGCCCCTAAAATTGAAGAAATTCCAGCTAGGTGTAAAGAAAAAATTGCTAAATCTACTGAAGCCCCAGCATGTGCAATTGTAGAAGATAATGGTGGGTACACAGTTCATCCGGTCCCAGCTCCATTTTCGACTAATGAACTAGTAAGTAGTAGGGTTAAAGAGGGTGGTAGCAGTCAAAATCTCATATTATTCATTCGAGGGAATGCTATATCTGGAGCCCCTAATATTAATGGGACTAATCAATTACCAAATCCTCCAATTAAAATAGGCATAACTATAAAAAAAATTATTACAAAAGCATGAGCTGTAACAATTACATTAAAAATTTGATCATCTCCAATAAGTGCTCCGGGTTGTCCTAATTCAGCTCGAATTAATAATCTTAAAGAAGTTCCAACTATACCCGATCAAGCTCCAAAAATAAAATATAAAGTTCCAATATCCTTATGATTAGTAGAAAAAAGCCATTTTCGCGAGGCGATAGAATGGCTGAATTTAGGCATTAGATTGTAAATCTAATTATGAAATAATTTTTTCTTCTATCAAAAGCTTTATAGTCAATTATGACATTAGACTGCAATTCTAAAGGAGTATTTTATACTAAGGCTTAAAGAAATTTTCTTTATTTATAATTTTGAAGACTATTAGTTTAATTAACTTAAAGCCTTAAAATAAATTGAAAATTAAAGTGATTAAAAATAAGCCTGTAATTGATAAAATTGATGGTATTAAAATGAAATAATTTAGTTTTCGGTTATTTAAATTAAAAACTCAATTTGGTTCAGCATTAGCTATTATAAAAGCAGAATAAGTGATTCGCAAGTAAAAGTATAAGGTAATTAAAGTTAAAACTACAATAGTTGTAATTAAAATTAATTGATTATTTTCAATTAAAATTTGAATAATTGCTCATTTTGGCATAAATCCTAAAAATGGAGGAAGACCCCCTAAAGAGAGAAGAGAAGAGAATAAACAAAATTTTACAATTGGAGAATTTGAGCTAGAAAAAGCTTGCTTTAAGTGAAATATATTGTAATAATTTATCAATAAAACAATTCTAAAAGATAAAAATACATATAAAGAAAAATAAATAATTAAGTAATTTTCTCTAATTGATATTGCCCCTAGTATTCATCCAATATGGCTAATTGAAGAGTAAGCTATTAATTTTCGTAAGGATGTTTGATTTAATCCTCCAAGAGATCCAATTATTACTGAAATAAAAATTACGTAGGTTATAAAATTATTAATAAAACAGTATGAAATTAGCATTAAAGGAGCAATTTTTTGCCAAGTTATTAATGTAAAAGCATTGATTCATCTAAGCCCCTCTATAACACCAGGAAATCAAAAATGAAAGGGGGCAGCTCCTATTTTTAATAATAAAGTTGAATTTACTATTAAATTTATAACTATATTACTTTCAGGGAAAGAAAAAATAATATAATTTGTTATTGTTAATAGAATTACTGAAAATAGAAGAATTGAGGAAGCTAATGCCTGAGTAAGAAAGTATTTAAGTGAAGCTTCTGTTGATATTAGATTATTAGTATTTGTCATTAAGGGAATAAATGACAACAAATTAATTTCTAAACCTATTCAAGCTCCTAATCAAGAATTAGAAGAAATGGTAATTAATGTTCCTCTAATTAAAGTAATAACAAATAAAACTTTGGAGGGGTTAAAAAACATTAAAAAGAAGAAGGTTATAGCTTCTATAATCAGGGTATGAACCTAAGAGCTTAATTAGCTTATCTTTTTATATTTTAGTGTAAGATGCACAAAAGTTTTTGATACTTTTAGAGACAGTTTAATTCTTTCAAATATAATGAAGGTAAATAAATTTACTTGATTTATTCTATCAAAATAACCCTTTAATCAGGCACTTCATT